TCCGAAAGAGAATCCAGTACTTCTTATCTGAACTGGTTGTTCGCTGTTCAAGAATTCTTGTTTAGGCAGTTCATACCATCCATAACAAGCGTTTCCACGGACCCAGTCAATTCTGTTCCACTTAATCCCTCTTTCATGGTCACATATCTTTCCGGCTAAGGAATGGGAAATCTTTCTCCTGTTCCATGAATCCAATTTTCATCCGGGAAAAGCCATCTTTTTCTCAGCAATGTCTTTCTCATTTGATCCAATAACGTTTCGTTAGATAGGAACAGATTTGATAAATACTGATAACTTTCAAATAGAGTATTAGAACGGAAAGATCCATTAGATAATGAACTATGCGTCCGTCTATGCCAATTCAGCAAGAATTCGAATTGCTTTTCGTCCGGCTTATGGTCGATAAACCAGCCTTTACTCAGATTTCTAGAAGGATGTTCTTCGAAAGTCAACAAAACGTTCTGTGCCTCATCTGCAACTAATTCTCGAGGTAAAAACACAGAGACAGGGGACTCATTTCTGAATAGTCCAAAGAGTGGATCTCCAGGGTTCCAAATGAATCGGCTTAGTCGAAAAAGGCTTTGTTCTTTGTAATCTTTGTAAAATATACCTCGTGTCTGCAAGAACTCCGAATCATTCTCTTCAAGCTCGCCCTCTTCATTAGAATACTCTTCCTTATCATTAGAATACTCTTCCTTATCATTAGAATACTCTTCCTTATCATTAGAATACTCTTCCTTATCATTAGAATACTCTTCCTTATCATTAGAATACTCTTCCTTATCCGCTCCAGGATACTCTCCACCACCCTCTTGAAGCTCATGATGTTGATCATACGCTTCATCACCCCCTTTATCAACCTCTTGATCATCCTCGTGAAGTTCATACTGTTCGTCATAATACTCTTCCTTCTCCTCTTCATCACCACCATATCCTTCATCACCCTCTCTAACACCCTCTTCATCAGACCCATAGAAGGGAAATCCCACTTCATTGGGAATGGCGATACAATCCAATAGAAAGTTCAAAGGGCTCCATATTCTAGGAGCCCAAACTATGTTGGTGGCGAACTCCTGTTTCGGGTCGAGGACTACTTCCGAGTCTTCCAACTCCAATTCGGATCTTTGATAGAGATATCCCGCATCAAGGATAGAAAAATATCCCTTTTGCATCATATCTAAGGGATTCCTTGGTTCGGGCCGACGAAACGATGGCACTCGATCATTATCAAACTGACTGCAATCCTTTTCTGTCCGTGAGTGTCCCACCAGAGCGGCTTCTACTTCTAATAGGCCATGAACTAGCTCAGAATCATCCTCAGCGGGTCTATAAGAAGTGATCGCAGTTTCGGGTTCGGGTAGAGACCAAAGAGTTTGAGCGACCGATCCAGCAGAACAACTCAAAAGATAAAGAAGTATCGTTAATTTCTTCATGCTCGTTCCAAGTTCGAAGTACCATTTGTACAAATAAGAATACCCTTTGTTCCCTGAGTTCTTCTTGATATAGATAGTTATAGGATCTATGAGGCAATTACTTAGAAGTACATTTTGTGCTACAGCCCTTCCTATCTGATAGCAAAGGATCCGCCGATCCTGAGACGATCTTACCTGGGATTGAAAATCCCAAGTTTGTCTATGAAGAGCAGATACAATTGTATTAGTGTCTATAATTGATTTCTTCTGTGTAATACTAATCGATAGGGCCTCGTTGGTAAATGCTGCAAGATCTCGTGGACTGGAACCCGTGGTTATGTACCCGAATCTATTAGTATGAAACATTCTATTTTCCAAGCGAAATCCCCTAGTAGATGAAAGAGTGAGAAAGTGCTTTCGTTGGTGTGGAATAGGAAGCCTTCGTATCTTAATGCACGTATTTAATTTTTTCGGACCTATTAGAGTGGGATCCAGCTTTTGGGGAATATGAGTCGAAGCAATAACAAGAAGATTTTTAGTGGAACATCTTTCACGACCCCAGGAGAGATGGTTCACTAATAGACCGAGGGATAAGCAATCCGACTCCCACCAACGCATATTATGAATGTTTGGCATCCATATTATGCAAGGAGACATTACTTTTGCTAATTCGAATTGAAGGTTGATATAAAATTGGTGGTCTAGTACCTCCCACAACATCTCCACATCCATAGCTACCGCATCCCACCCAGTTAAATCTTCCAGCCTAGAAGTCATACGCCTATCAATCTCCCTCTCATCAATCTGACTCTCATCAATCTGACTCTTATCAATCTTGCTCCCATCACAATTCCGCTCCTCCTTACAACGATTCTCAAGCTTAATATCCTCAATCAAACTATCACCAATACCATTTCCCGCACGACCAGGACTACGAAGACTACGAAGAATGTTAAGAATGCTAGCCACAAGGATCTTAACAAGAGTCCCCAACTCAAGAGTCTCCAAGCCGCTATAGTTATAGTCACCAAAAAATGCCTCAAGCAAAGCAGACAAAAAACTAATAGAAGTAGAAGTAGAAGTAGAAG